GTATTGAGATAATAGTATGAAAAAGAAGGGTTATTACCAATTGGATCTTGATCTTATGTGTCAAGAGTTAATTTCAGCGTCACAAACCATTTTTCTTCCACACCAGAAGTCTCTTTCTTATCTTTATGTTATCAGAGAAAGAGTAAAAAAAAATGGAAAAATTTATTTTATCCTTCTTGGATCGTATCAAAAAGAAACTTTGGGATTGCTAAACCACAGACAAGATAAATAGATAAATTATATAAATTATAATTATATAATATATAATATATTAAATTATATATATATAATAAAGTAAAATAAAGCAACAGAACCATCATAGTATTTTTCTTTACTACTACGAAAGGAAGGGTGGTAAATGGATCATCTAAACATTTGGATCATATGAGTTATATTTCTTCTTTTCGATAGAAGAAATTCTATTGCAAAAGGAAAGGAAGAAAAAACAAATTCCATTGCAGAGCCGTATGCAATGTACAAAATATGCCCGTACGGTTGTTTAATTTCTTCTTGTTATTTTGATTCCCCCTTACTTTAATCAAATCGTGCGAGATACGCATAGAAGAATCGTTCATGATGTTATATCAATATCATCAGGGTTATGATTCACCAACCTGCTAGTTCTTTTTTTGAGTCACAAACAGGGGAATTTATCCTGGAAGCAGAAGAACTGTTGAAGGTTCGCGAAAACCTCACAAAAGTTTATGTACAAAGAACGTACAACCCTTTATGGGTTATATCCGAAGACATGGAAAGGGATGTTTTTATGTCAGCAACAGAAGCCCAAGCTCATGGCATCGTTGATCTTGTAGCGGTCGAAGATGAGAATACTGGAGATTATATATTTATATAAATATATAATTATAATTCCATTTCAAAATTCTAATTTTCCGTGATTTGATAGTTAATAGAAATCTTTCATAATCATCAACCATCAGGTTAAGATCGATAGGTTAAGATCGATCTAAGCCAACCCACTCTATTCTATCTAGAATGAGATTATATAGACACGACATGCCAACCATTAAACAACTTATTAGAAACGCAAGACAGCCAATAAGAAATGTCACGAAATCCCCCGCTCTTCGAGGATGTCCTCAGCGTCGAGGAACATGTACTAGGGTGTATGTGCGACTCGTTCAGTTCAGATCATGAGTTTGAAGAAATGAAAAAAATTTTTCCAGTATCAATGAACACTACCAATGAATAGGATAGATAGAGTGAAAGACCGCCATTTAATTTACTATCTAAATAACTATCTAAAAATGAGGATCTATCATTTACCTATTATATTATGTAATGTAATTTATGGTTTCTATTGGTGCAAATCCAATCACTCCGTTTTAGATGAGAAGCAATTCTCCATTGGTAGCAAATAGTTATCCATTAAGCGGAGGAAATAGTCTTATAAGAAGCAAAAGGGTTATGCTCCTATTCTTATTCTTGAAAAAAAAACGGACTAACAGGGTCAGCTACCTAGCCAACTTTCACTTTACAGAATTAAATGCCGTCACTGTATGGATAGCTTTTTTGTGAAAAGGACTATTACTTTCTAAATTATAATTAGAAAAAAAAATAATTCTAATTGAAAAAAGGATGGGGTAGAGCCAAAGAGTGTGAACTATACAAGTTCACAATAAAATTCGATGAAATGAAAGAAGAGGCTCCGGTGTATAGAGAGGACCTCACCGTTTAAAAAGTTGCCATAGAAACGAGGAAACCCACTATTTAGCAGCAGTAGAATTTCTTATTTCCAGGCAAGATACCCGGAAGTAAAAATTGTGGTCGGGAAGGTCATAGTAGCAAAAGCCATTGGAATTTATATTTTATATATCGGAAAAATCCGTTTTGCTATTAATCGACCGGAGGAAAAGTATGACTGAAAGAAGAGAAATACATTAGTTATTCAAGAAAGTTTCATTTGATTTAATGACCAGAGTTAAACGGGGATATACAGCTCGAAGACGTCGAAAAAAAAATCGTTTATTTGTATCAACCTTTATAGGGGCTCATTCAAGACTTACTCGAACGAGTACTCAACAAAGAATGAGAGCTTTGGGTTCCTCTCATCGAGATAGGAGCAGGAAAAAGAGAGATTTTCGTCGTTTGTGGATCACTCGGATAAATGCAGTAACTCGTGAGGATATGGTATCCTATAGTTATAGTAGATTCATACACAATCTGTACAAGAAACAATTGCTTCTGAATCGTAAAATACTTGTGCAAATAGTCCTATCAAATAAGATTTGTTTTGATATGATTTCAAATAAAATCATTAATCAATCAAATACAAATAAAGGAATAAAAGAATCTTAATAGAATATAAGAATATACTATACAGGAAACAAGAATGATTGAAACAGAATTTCCCGGAGTCCATTCTCCGGGAAGATAGAAGAAAAAGAAATTAAGATTTGAAATAAACGAGCATCTTTCAAAAAAAAAAAATTTATTACCCATTTTTCCTTTTTTATAACATTTTATAACACAAAAATCAACTCGGGATTCTAGGTTTTTCGAGCAAAACATTAATCTGAGCTTGAGTTCCTATTGGAGTTTTGAGGAGTATGTCTATTTTTTTTTGTTCTAGGACCTGTAGTTCTAGGGATCGACTTCCTTCTCTCCAATTGTTTCTCATTATTACGAAAAGGTAACGAAGATAAAATACGAGCTTGTTTTATAGCAATAGTAATTAATCGTTGTTGTTTCAAGGTCAACCTATTCATCCGTCTAGATAAGATTTTTCCTTGTTCACTAATAAATCGACTAATTAAACTCATGTTTCTATAATCGATTCGATCCCCCGATCCAATTGGGGGTAAACGCCTACGAAAAGATCGCTTGTATTTACGAAAAGGTTGTTTGTATTTATCCATGGTTTGCTTATTCCTTGTTTGTTTATTTCTTATACTTATATCTTATATATAATTTATATATAATTATATAATATTTAATATTTAATATTCTTAATATATAATTTATAATTATAATAATATTTATAATTATAATAATATAATAAATAATAATAATTAAATAATTAGAATAATGAAATATTATATAATAATTAGATAATTAGAATATAAATAAAATAATCTAGAAAATACAATTCTACTTTTTTTTATTCATTTAAGATCCGACCAAAATAGGATTTGGTTTGTATTATCTATGTAAAGATGTCAAGTTCTTACTCTTCCCGCTCCTTGGAAAAATCACACATGCATTCTGTTCCATCTATTTCTTTATTTCCCCATGAATCATATATTTTTGACAATAGCGACAAAATTTTCTCAATTCTAATCGATTGGGTGTATTGTGTCGATTCTTTTGAGTAATATATCTAGAAAAGCCCGGCGATTCTTTATTGACACCCTTTCGAACACAACTGGTACATTCCAAAATCACTATAATTCTGATATCTTTACCCTTGGCCATGGACCTCCTTTTCATTTTGGATCGACTTAACTTTTTAACTCTCCTCATTTTTGTTTTTGATCCGAACCAAAAAGAAAATAAAAAATATATATTTACTAACTAGAGATGGAATTTAAAAATAATGACTTCGAAGTACTATAATCTAAAACAATAAAGAAAGAGAGTCATATTCATTAATAGAAGTTCATTAATATAAGAATATTAAATATAGTAATAATTAAGTAATACAATTTTTTCTAACTAGGAATTATTCCTTTTCTATCCTAATTCCTAATCCACATTTCTATTTCTTTTATCCCAAATTATATCGTAGATTCACTGTATTTTGACTGAGGTTCGATACACTTTTTTTTCCTATCCTAAAGAAAAGGGGATCTAAATTGAAGCCATGTTACGTGGAATGGTATCTCAAATCTTCTTCATTTCTTCACATATCAATACAAGACAAGAATTAAATTAGAATTAAAAAAAGGGGAATGACAAGGCATCTGGAAATAAACGATTAATTTCTATCAATAGACCCGCTAAAGACCCAAACCATAGAGTGGTTAGCACAGGTGCCGTGGAGAGATATGTTTTTATATCTCGCATTTTAAATCCTCCTTCTTCTTTGATATTTATTTATTTTAATTTTTTTTCTTTATTATTAATCATTATATTTATATTATTTTATATTATATATTTATATTATATATTATATTATAAATATAAATATTATATTATATATATTATATATATTATTATATTATATATTTATATAATTATATATTATTATTATATTTATATTATTTATTATTATATATATTATATATATGTTATATGTTAAATATGTTAATAATATATATGTTATGTTATATATTATATATTGATATATTGTTGATATGTTAATAATATATATGTTTATGTTATATTAGTTAGATATTAGTTATATTAAGTTAATTACGTTATAGTAAATATTAATATAATAATAATATATTTTTAATAATATAATATATTTTTATAATATATTTTTAGATTTTAAATATTTTAATTATTTAATTTTAATATTAATTATTTATAATTTTATAATTATTTTTTTATTTAATTTTAATATTTTAATTTTCATATTTATTTTTGAATATTTAATTATATTTTTATATTTATATATTATATATATATATAATATATTTTTTTAATTATAATTTTTAATTATAAATTATATAATTATATATTATATAATTAATATATAATATATAATTAATATATATATATAATTAATTTCTATAATTATATATAATTAGAAATTAATATAATTATAAATAATAAATAATAAAAAAATTAGATTAAACATATGATTATATGAAACTAAAAAAAAAAAAAATGACAAGAACATTATACCTAATTCTACCTAATATATATATATATATTATATAGGTAGTTAAGGTAGAGGAAAAATAGGTGAAAAACGAACGATGTAGAAAACAAGACATGGATTTTGTACAATGACACTGTACAACAATCTTAAAAAGGGATGTAGCGCAGCTTGGTAGCGCGTTTGTTTTGGGTACAAAATGTCGCGGGTTCAAATC